TATCAACCACTTGACGCCCATCCAACACATCCGCTATGGTTATTTCGTATCCCCCTTTTTCTTTTCGTATTATTTTGCTTACTATACCTGTTGCTGTAGCATTATAAACTGTATTGTTACTCTTGCTGCCGTCAGGATAAATCTGGCCCCTACCCCTATTCCCGCCTACGTATATAGGATATTTTAAGAAGTGAATGTCTTTCTTAGTAGCGGGGTCGGGGGAAAGAATAGGAAAAGTGATTTCGCTATATTTCTGACCAGGAACAGGGCCTATGACAAGAATATTTTTTTTATTGGGGCGGTAGCTCTGAAAAGACAGATTGCCCATCTTTTCTTTTATTTCAGGGGAAATCCGATCAGGAGGAGCTAATTCAAAACCCTCAGGTAAAATAAGAACAGCTCCTACATTCAAAGCCCCCTTTTTACCATTAGCAAGAACTTGTTTCACTTGCGTATCATAAGGAATTCGAACAACTGCTTCAAATACAGTATCGGGAAGTACGGCTTGCGGGACTTCAATATCCACGGGTTTACTAGCCAAATGGCAATTGGCGCATACAATACGTCCAGTCGCTTCTCGTGGATTTTCATAGCCCTGCTGTGCAAAAATCGGATATGCACTTGAAATGGATGCCCGAGTTATGATATATATCATGAGTGATACGGAAATGGATCGAGTAATCTGTTTCTTTATCCAAGAAAAAGTATTTCTAGTTTGCATGGTCCAATCATTGATCCCGAAAATTTCTACAATAAATTGGGTAGGTCACTAATAGAGTTTCCTATCCACGATTCTGTGGACTATTTTAACTGGAGTAATATATAGGATAAATCTCCAGGATGGATAGAAATATAAAAACCAAGTACAACTTTGCTTATGCACAACTATAAAGTAAGAAATATTATAATTAGATTAATATTAGTAGATCATTTTTCAGTCATTCATTGAATGATAAATCACTACAAGTGACGGAGATATACGATTCAAATAACGGAAAATCCAATATTTAAAAATGGTATCTAGAATGACTGGAAAAGTGGAAACAAGACCAGATATAATTTGATCATTATAAACAAATCCAAAATCTTTGTAGACCGAGCCAATCATCAATTCCCAACCATGGGGCGAATGAAATCCGATACATAAATCCGTTAATAAAAGAATAGAAAAAGCTTTTATTGTGTCACTTAAGTTATATAGGAATTCCTGAGCCCAAGAGTTAAGAATAACAAGTTCTTTATTACCCAAAATAGAATAACCACTTAGAATAATGAAACAGATTATATTTGTGGAGAAGTTCAAAATCGTATGGATACGACCCTCGTTGTGTATCTTGATTAATTGGATTGTTTCTTTATGGATTCCTATACGAAGGTTTTGTAGAGGTGTCTCTGAGTATTCCTTGATCATTTCCTCTAAGAGGAGTAGTTCCTTTAATTCTATGAATTTTTCTAGAATACTATTTTCTTCCATATCATTCAAAAAAGTTTCGGATTGACTAGTATTCCAACAATTAGTAACCCACGATTCCAGAATTTTTTGAAATGAGAGAGAAATACACCATGGTAAAAATATTATAGATGCAAGATATAAAAGAGGAGTGAATGTTTTCTTTTTTGCCATTTTTTCATCTGTGAATTGTTAATGAACGCATCACATGCGTCGACTCTATGGGATCTAATATTTCTCTTGCGCATGAGTTCTATTACAAGGTATCGAACCTATGAATCTATTCACTCTTTTTTATTTGTGATTTCGTGATTAGTCCTTGAATCTAGAAAAAATAGGGAAATAGACTAAAAATCCACTTCAAATTGGAATGAATCAAAAAAATAATGTTTCCTGATGTCAAAATTGAAGCACGTATCTCCGAATGCCCGTAAGAACTACTTTAATAAATGAATATGAATATTATTCATATTTTGAGTTTTGAGACGAAAGAACTCCTTTTATATAATTCTATCCTTTTATATCATTCTATCAAAATATCTAATATTTCGATAGAATTTTACTGACTATGAGTAGTCAGGAATAGAAAAATGGAGGGAAATTTATGAAGAATATTGTGATGATCAAAAATGGATGGCAAAAACGAAAGAAATTGGCTAGCTATCATTACCAGTTATCATTATAAGAAATCCAATTTTTTGGTCATTAAGGAGCCCAAAAAGTATAATCAAAAATAGTTTTATTTTATCCTTGTTCCATATATGTATGGTTTAGCGTTCTGAAGAAACCTTAGTTGAGTCTTGTTTGAGCAAGCACAGCTTATTTCTCAAAATACTTCAATCGGTACACGCAAGAAATAGGCCAATTCAGCAGCTTTTTGTTCAATTTCCCGCGGAGTAAAATTCTCATCAGTACGAGTCAATGGAATGGCTCCCTGCCCTCTGATATCCATATAAAGGACACGACGAGCATAAATACCCTCTTTAATTTCTATTCTGACGGACTGAATATCCTTTATAAGAAATCGAAGGAAGATGCGCCGATTTTTTCCAGGAAATCCCCAACGAAAGATACACACTATTCCGTTTTTTCTATCGAATCGATCATAACCACTACCTACATTCCATGAAATTGTACACCACAAATAAGAGCTAATAAAAAGACCCGCGATCCCATAGAAAGACATCACAATCCCTTGTGGAAAAAAAACGATTTGTTGAGAAGGAAATAAAGATATCAAATTTCTACCAAGATAACTGGAAGTTCCAACCAACAAGAATCCCAATGAACCTAAAAAAAGGATAATAGCCCAGCAGAAATTACTTGTTTTTCGAGACCCCATTATAGGTTCTATCCATATATGTTCTGATCGACAACTCATACTTGATCCGGTTGCATTTTATTGGAATTGAGAGAATACCCCAAATGAATTTGACTTTAGTCCTTTTTTCCGAAATAACTCTCATCAACTAGCACCAGTTTGATGTGAACCTTTAGGAGTAATTCATTAAATTGGTTAGATCTAAACTAATAACATACCCTTCGGTTGATCTCACTAAAGTAAAGATATCTACATACATCTAGATAGAACTACTTTACATTTCACTCATCCAGCGATTCTGGTCTATTTGAAAATAGCCAGAATCTATTACCCGTATATCATGTTGTTTCTACAGATATAAGAGTTTTTTCGTGGAAGCCGTTTATACCCTATTTCACTAAATGGATACCCGTGTTATGATACAAGTTTAAGTTTTGAACAAAAAATGAAAATAGATAAGATTTTGTCCCGTCGGCTCTAAACAATCTTATTTTTTTGAACATGAAGAAATAAAGAAGCCATTGCGATTGCCGGAAATACTAGGCCCACTAAAGGCACCAAAACAGAGGGAAAGTTAAGAGTTGTCATAGAATGGGTACCTCGATTTACTATTTGTACCTGTTATTATTATTTAATTTATATTTATTATTTATAAAGATATCTTATTATAATTTTATAATTCTAAATTGGAATTATTATTACTTAATATTAATATATAGGTCTAAGTATCTATCTAAATGGGTCTAGAATTTCGTTTTTTATCTTTCTCCACGAAAGATGAGAAAGGATATGGATATAAATTGACCCCTCTCGTCTTACGGCATATATAATTCAAATCTATAAAACCTAAATACTAAATATATAATTTTTTATCTTTCTATTTCTATATCTTTTCATAATCCTATTTTGATTAAGAATCCCTCTTAGACTACGAATCCCTCTTAGATGGGATTCTAACAAACCCTTCGTTAATTTGTAAGAAACTTTATTTACCAAGACAAGAACAAAAGATGAAGAAAAGAATAAAAGGGTCCATTTTTTTTATTTTCCTAATTTAACGAAAGGGAGGATTTAGTCTTTATATCTTGTTATGTTAATAGAGGCTTCTTAATCAATAATAATAATCTGGAATAGAAATAAAATAAAAGGGGACGAATTATACGAGACTTGTGATTCTTTCTACAATTAGATCTTATGTCAACAAAGAAAACCCCATTCGTCTTATTTTTTTTTTGATTCCGATAACCTAATTACTTGTCTGCTTCAAATAAAATAATTGAACTTTATGTTTTACTTAATTGAATTTTGATTCAAAGGAAAAAAAGCGTGGAGCTGAAATAACTCACTCAGAACGCTTTTTAAAAGATTACGTGGTACGATTAGATCGAATAAGCCCTTCTGGAATAAATATTCAGCCGCTTGTGAACCATCGGGTACTGTTTTATTCAATGTTTGTTCAATTACTCTTTTACCCGCAAATGCAATGTAGGCATTGGGTTCGGCAATAATGATATCCCCCAACATACCAAAACTTGCTGTCACTCCACCAGTAGTAGGAGATGTAAGAATTGGTACATAGAATAATTTTTTATTTGATTGATAATCATATAAAGCAGAAGATATTTTAGCCATTTGCATCAAGCTCAAACTTCCTTCTTGCATGCGTGCCCCTCCAGAAGCACACACTATAATAAGAGGTAGAAATTTTTTAGTAGCGTATTCAATCAAACGGGTAATTTTCTCCCCGACTACAGATCCCATGCTACCCCCCATAAACTGAAAATCCATAACCCCAATGGCTACGTTAATGCCGTTTAATTGGCCTATTCCTGTTTGAACAGCCTCAGTTAATCCTGTCTTTCTTTGATAAGAATCAATACGATTTTTATAAGGCTCCTCTTCCGAATGAAATTCAATGGGATCCAGAGAGACCATGTCTTCATCCATAGGCTCCCAAGTACCCGGATCGATCGAAAGTTCAATTCTATCTGAACTGCTCATTTTCAAATGATATCCACATTGTTCACAAAGATTCATTTTTGATTTAAAAAATTTCTTATAATTTAATCCATAACAATTTTCGCATTGAACCCACAAATGTTTGTATTTTTGAGTTACATCCAGATCAGTAGAATTTTCTCCTATAGTTAAATTACTACCATGCGCGCGAGTTCTTATGCTAGAACTCTCGCTTTCATTACTATTTCCACTTTCACCACTAATGGAACT